GACCGTCCTTCCTTCAGGTAAGGGGGTTGAGTCAGGGACTAATAGGAATGGCATCCACTATAGATACCGGGAATGCGGGGACTCCGTTTAAAGGCTACGTCAGCCACCTCAAAGTGGGGGTCCCAGTCTATGAGGGAAGTCATCCTCAAGCCCTCTTTCCGCTTTTTCGTGGGTAGCAGCGTCGGCATAAGATTTTGAGGTACAGAAAGGGGGGACAGCAAAAGCAGCGATTAGGAATCACCTTCTCATTCATCAAAAACTGGACTCTCCTACGTCAACTGCACTGCGGGAAAGACAGACTCTATTCCTAGCCGGGTCGGGTTACGGGTTCATATCCGGGTTAGGCAAGGAAGAAGAGCGGCTGAAAGCCAATCGAAAACCGGCATAGAATGGAATTGATTGCTTCGCCATTTCTTCATTAAGAAGCGAGAGAGAGCTCAAAGAAAAGATAAGGACTCTTACAATCACTTCTTCAATTCTTAATCTTTTTTTTCTTCTTTTCTAATGAGAATAATCATACCTAATCCCTTCTACTTGTCAGTAGAGCCACTTCCAACCGTAACAACTCATACGTCAATTACCGTTAAAGCCCTCTCCTCCTTTCACGAAACATTACCCTTTATTAAGGCTTGAGAACAGGAATAAAGATCTTTGATTTCCAACTTATAGAACTTCTTCTCTTTCTCTTCCTTATTGTTTTAGACTAGCTAATCTGAGAAGCAGGAATAGTTCCGAAAAGGGATAATACGTTGCCAACAGTCTTCTTCATCGGATCCACGGAGCGGTAAATAGTCCGTACTTGCCTTGATGGAAGTTTGCTTAGGAATGGGTGTGCGCGTCCAGGTGTACCTGAACCTACAGGGAAAGGAAATCCACCCATCAGGTAAAATGAGTTTGGTTATGAAAAGGTAGTTTACTTCCTTAGTGCGAAACCCTGCCTGTCCCATGATAGAACGAATTGGGCAACCAACTTAGCTGCTTCTTCTTGTTTATTTGTGGTAGAAAGGAATGCCTGTTACGAGTAGGGTGCAGAAAGCCTTTCAATCCTGAGATCGCACTTCCTATTTGTTTAGTGCTTAGCCCGAAATTAGCCTGAAGGTTGACATCCTTAATAATAAAGCTTATACCTTGCTGAATTGGATTACGGTGTAATACATCTTATGACGGAGTGAAGCTGGTAGGCAACTTAGTTGCTAGCCTAGCTAGTTACTCACAATCTCACGGTATGAGAAAGATTCTTATTCTTATAGCCGTCTTTCTGCGAATCTATGCGGATAAAGCTGGGTCTGTGCCTACCAAGAACGAAGGAGATGTTCATGCCTTAGGTTCCCAATCACCTTTGGGTAGAAAGGGCAAAGAAAGTAGGTAGTCTACTTGCTCAACCAGCTGTTCATCATATCCAAATAGGGAGTAGGAATTCGGAGGGAGAATCATTTTGTATTCGAGAGAGATTGAAAATACATAGCATAGCAAATGATTATGTGCTCTAGTTTCCAATTGAGATGATGATCTAACCTACCGCTTGTCCCATATGCGGCTCCGGCTTCCTTTTATGGGTGTTGATATAGATGTTGGCACAGGGGCTGGCTTACCTGCAAGAGGTCTAGGCCTCGATTACCGACCTTTCAATAGAATCTATCCTTTTCTCCCAAGGGAATTTCTTCAACCGCAAAGAACATGGCATTAAAGCATTCCGAAAAGCTCTTTCGACGAAACTCTGAGCTGTGAATGGGCTGATGGAAGACCAGAAGCTCTTGGCTCAGACTTTGTTGTTTAGGCTTTTCTTGCTTCTTCATTTTTATTGCCCCGCGGCTTCCCTTTTTCAGGTTTCATGAGTTTGCTTGCCCGATTCTTTCTAGTGGTAGCGGTTAGGAACCCGGCTGAAGAACGACTTTTCCAACGCTCCCCCGAAACTAGATCGAATCGAAGAGGCTATGCTTAACACATGCCTGTCGAAGACGCTCTCTTCCAATCGCTCTCTGTCTATTCCCGTGACAGTGAGACGCACTTTTTTGTATGGATCTTACTAGGGAAAAGGCACTGAAAGTGTTGCGCCTTCTTTCTTCTTTCCAATTTATTTCGGGAGGGAATTGAAAACATCTTTCACTTGAAAGCGATCGATCTCGATTGAGTTGACAAGCCATCGCCAGCTTTTAGTACTTCTAAAAAATGCAATGATCTATTCCACCAGCCAAGCATAGAGAAAAGAGTAGTCATTGTTCTTAGTTTTCTGTAAGTTGATTGCTGCCCGGAATTCGTGATCCTGGCTCAGACGAGAGAAAGCTAAGGATATACTTCTCAAATGCAAGTGCAAGTCGAACGAGATACCTCTTGCAGTATTAATCACTCGTTCATCTGCCGAACCATCCCTGCCTTGGTCTTCCCTCTGTCTCTGTCTTCGCTCGCTTGGCTCGGCTCGGTATCCTCCCGGAAGAATACACACTCTCCTTTGTTACTTTCCTGAATTCCCCTTTTCGGAATCGGCTTCCAAGGATGCTTTACGCTATATGATCCTTTCAATTCATAGTTTGATGGGCTTTTATTTTAACCTGTTTGCTATTCTTGTGCCAGCGGAGAATGCTTCCTTTTGCCCAAATGCGTATGCTTTCCGCTGTATGCTCGAGCTTTTGTTCTTAACTACTTGCCTTCGGACAGCTGCCAGTTAGTTATCTTATTTCGTAGAATGAAGTTTTTCCTCTTGAGCAAAGATCTTCGTCCTAACAAGGGGCTTCCGTTTAGTCGATAGCAATTCAGCAAAGAGACAAATGTGAAGTGAAGCCGTTGTTTCTTCCTGTCAATGGTCGAAAGCAATTCAACAAAAAAGGATAGTCAAAGAGGCTAACTTCCAATACCTGTCCGCCCTTGCTTTAGAGCCGACAACACACGAAATAATGATTTATGTTAAGGAATAACTGAAGAACGGATCGAGCTGTATCGACTAACTATACAATTTCGTTCAAGTTCCGCTTGTCCATCGAAGCCTCTCCCCAACCTGCTTCTACGTCTCTCCTCAGGTATGTTGAACGGGCCTTGTGGCTACATAGAAAAGGGCATATAAGTCCTTTCAATCATGTATGCATGCGTGGCGAGCTGCTTGAGACTATTTACGGAGTAGAAGGAATAGGTGTGGCGATCTTCCAAATCAAGAAAGTCAAGACCGTCCCTCTCAGTACCACGATAGAAAGGGAGGCGTGAGACACTTTCGCTTGCGCTGTTGCGGTTGCTACACAGAGCAGTTTGTGTTAGGAGGGAACGAGGCGAAGCGCTTAACAGGACCCGTTGCCAGCTTTCAAAGTCAAAGCTAGAATTCACTTAGCTAATACGAGTACCACGTGGACTGAAAGAGGGCAGGCATGGCAGGCAGGGAAACCACATGGTGGAACAAAGGGAATTCTGGGTGAACAATGGTAGTATCATACAAGCTAAGCGGGGCTTCCTGGCGCCCCACCCCGTTCTAAATCAATTATTTCGAATACAATCCCCGTATTGAGTTTGTTTTGTTCTTGCTAATCGAAGCCGGAAAAGGGGGAATTTCGGTGAAAAGAATCTATCCCGAATCGTTTTTTATGACTTTATCGACAGCATGCCTCTCTTTCAGTGAGATCACCATGATACACAATCTTGTTGATTTGGCAAATAACCCGCCTTAAGCTTCTATCAACGCTATTTATCTAAGCTAAGAATTTTCAGTCTACAAATAGCTCCACCAGAGCTTTTGGTTTATCCGAAAGAAAGGAAAGAACAAAAGGAGATGGAAAGAGAGGAATGAGATGCAGCCTAGTCTTCCACCGTCTTTGTCCGCTGATGTAATGGGCATGCTCCTAAATCCCTGCATTCCTGTCAACGCTTTAGTCTTTCCGATTGTCTGGTCCGTACTCTGGTAGTAGGACTGGCATAGAAGGTCCTCCTGTCATGTAGGTCAGTCCCAGTTCTCCCGGATCCTTTTCAGGGACGAAGGAGCAGGTGTCAAAGCCAGCATCCATTTCCTTGTGGTCTAGTCTAATTGCTTTTGCAGAAAGAATGCAAGTCCTTAGCGGTAAGAAGAATTTTCCAGAGCTAACAGCAAGAGTCTTATTTCATAGGATTCCTCATCCTCACCCGAAGCTAATGATTCAACTCGAATTTGATTCATTATGTGAGAAACCCCTGAGACTGATTATCTTCGCCTGAACTACCGCGTAGTGGGTTGAATGCCTGTAGGGAATATCTCAGACTCCTTCTTCTTGTTTAGCACCCTTAGCCCTTTCTACCCTCTCCGCTCTAAATATCGAACCGACTTATTGACTCTTGCTTGGCCTTGACCTTGACTCTGACTTGCTGGGCTGTGAAGCGGGAACTCTCTTGGGTGGACTTCAAGCGCGATGATAGTCAGTCTGAAGTTTTCTACTATGCCTTATTAGTTCAAAGACCGGGCTTGGGGGTTGGTCTCAGTGGTCAATGAAAATGTACTAGTGTGCTGTCTTAACATGCAGAAATTTGATTAGACTGCTAGCTTTACCAGCGGTAGGAGGGTTAAAAGACGGTGCATGAGCGAAGTAGGATCCTCTTTTTTTGTATCCCATCGACGATATTCTTTGGTTTTGGTACATAACAGTTTGCATAAGCAAAGTCGAATATTTGTTACAAATCTAGATCCTGCACTCTCATCTCTAGTCTCTAGCTATCATCTTAGTATATCAAATATATCTTGTACTTTCTTGGGCCTAACTAAGAAAAGAGAACAAGAGAAGAAAAGCAAAAGCAAATACGACTTTCAGCCAGGCTGCTTCATTCAAGTCTAGGACTTAGGCAAGACTTATCAATCGAGCTAAAGCAGTTTCATCGCATTTATCGTCTCTCACTTAGCTCTGATCTGGTGTCGTCGCTCACAGTCCAAGAAGAGTAGTCCTTTCGTTGGCTAGTGGGATTACGCTTAATGGGATAGACCGATCATCGCTTCCTTCCTCTACTACAAGCCAGCAAAGAAGTAGACTCATTCCTTTTTCACTGGCTAGCATCATAGGGATATTCGACGTTTAATGAGATAGTCTAGTTCTAGACTAAAGCTAGCAAAAAACAAGACTGAGGTCGATAGGGGCATTACTAGTAATTGCTAAGGTGCTTTATGAAGTCTTAACCACGCTCATCTCCAGTCGCCTTTGTGATTTCATATACTATTCCCGTATGTCATATCTCTTATTCAATCTTGCTATACGTCCAAGCTCTCCCCATCGGTAGTTGGAAGCAGAACTGAGACTGGATGTGACTGAAGGAAAAGATAGGTGTGATAGGAGGGCACGGTTAAACAGGTAAGCGAAGGCTCTCTCTCTCGCTCTGTGGTCTTGTGTGAACTCCTTTCCACCCATTATTGATCGAAACTCTTGAACTGTAAGAGAGACTTCATTTAGGAGCGATCTTTTAATCCAACTAGAAATATCATAAGAGAAGAAATAGAGCTTTAGAAGCATCTTTTCTTTATGCCCAACAACTCCCATGTCTTTCTTGGTCGGACCAAGCCAACTATTTCCGGCAAGTCTTTCCTCATTTTTCGAGCAAGAAGCGGAACTACAAGAAAGAATCTAATTTTTATGAAGGAATACATTTTTTTTATTAAGCACACACCGGTTATGAGAGTAGTAAAGGATTATTATGTAACGATTGAAAGAACTGTAACTGACAACGCAATAATTTTATTATTATTATTCCTCCTTTTTCTTGCGATCGCTTTCCCCGGCGTTTTTATATCACTTTTTTGCAAAAGCGGGGTGGTGGTCTCTCTTGGTGCCCGGGCTTTCGCGGGCTTTTTTGTAAAGAAGAGTTTTGGAGTCGCTGTTTTGCTCCCTGTCTTAATCAAAATGTTTTTCTTTTTAGGGGGAACCTCCCTCATAATGGAAATGAATCCCTCCGATAGTTGGGGGGACTATATAAAAACATCGGCGGAAGGCACCTCAAGCCCTTCTGCTGATGCAGGGCCCGTACCCCAGCATGGGAATACCATTTCGAATTCGACGGAGGGGCCAGCTAGCCCCGGTCGCTTTCCATACGAACCTGATGAGCTGATCGGGGGCGATTCCGTCTTGTCCATACAAAGACGACTTTTATCTTCGAAGCCCTTTCCTAGTGCCGAAGAAATATACGTCGCCCGTACGCAAGCGGAAGACCTCTTCGAGGTCAAGGTTCAGATCATTCAGCGAATGCAGGTTCTTGATCCGACCGGGGATTGGATGCGGCAGGGGGCTCGCGCTCTCGACTCCCCCAATAGCGCTACAGGGGAGTCGCCCTTGAAAAGGCTCTATAGCTTTTTAGATGAGCTCGATCGGGACGGGAAGAGCTCTAGAGCTTTTTTTTCATTGAGCGAAAAAGTCGCCCTGCGAAAAGATAATCTTGATGCGGGGTCTTCCGCATAACAAACGAATAACATTATTCATTTTAAGCCCGGCTTTCTTAGGGAAACCTACTACGAGATTCTGATAAATAGCATTGATAGTTTGAGATTCCAGGAGCTACTGTATTTGCTGGATGAGTTCAGCAAGGTAGCGTCGTAGTTTAGTAGCTGGCTTAACTAACGAAAGAAAAATGGAACCAGATACATTCTTAAAGGAATGCGCTTTGCCTTACACAATATAAAAAAGAAAAAGAGAATAAAAATAGAAAGATGAAGGAACAAAGTTGACACAATCCCTTTCTTTCCGTTGGTCAACAACCAACAAAACAAAATCGTTTAGTTCTTCACTACTCGTACAGGAAGGCCTCTCTTTCTGTATGGGGGGAATCCTTTATTCTCGATCAAGATGCCTCAACTGGATAAATTCACTTATTTCACACAATTCTTCTGGTCATGCCTTTTCCTCTTTACTTTCTATATTGCCATATGCAATGATGGAGATGGACTACTTGGGATCAGCAGAATTCTAAAACTACGTAACCAACTGCTTTCACACCGTACGAACAACATCCGGAGCAAGGACCCCAACAGTTTGGAAGATATCTTGAGAAAAGGTTTTAGCACCGGTCTATCCTATATGTACTCCAGTTTATTCGAAGTCTCCCAATGGTGTAAGGCCGTCGACTTATTGGGAAAAAGGAGGAAGATCACTTTGATCTCTTGTTTCGGAGAAATCAGTGGCTCACGAGGAATGGAAAGGAACATATTCTATTTGATCTCGAAGTCCTCATATAGCACTTCTTCCAATCCTGGATGGGGGATCACTTGTAGGAATGACATAATGCTAATCCATGTTCCACACGGCCAAGGAAGCATCGGTTTTTAATCTCATTATGACTTGATCGTTCAGAAGAGATTCTTTCTCGATCAGAATAGTGGAATGGAAGACACTACAAGAAAGATATACTCCTTTTCAAATCGCCCCGCGAAGACAGACGTTCAGAAAGGTTCTCGAGATTCTCAATCGCTTTTTTTAGTGGGGAGGAATAGTACGGGAAGGGGCCGAGACCAAGCCGAGCCACTAGTAGAGTAAGCCCTTCCCACGTGTCAAAATGAATTGCAGCCTCAACCAGAGA